AGTTACTTAATAGCCTATTTCTTATACTATATCTCTATCCCGTGAAATTCTCGAGCCGAAAGATGGATGCATATGCTGTATTTCATTTTGCTAAATTATATCAATTAAATGGTATATCAATTCTATAAATTGGATATAGCAATAAATAAATCAGCAAAATTCTTTTATTTTAGATAGAAGAAATGTTTCTTCTATCTAAAATAAAAGAATGTACCCTTCTATGCAAATTGGATTTGCATCGATAAAATAAATCCAAATTCCAGATTCCAGCAGTAGATGAATAATTGCAAATTTTTGTGTGTACGAGATTAGAATAACTTCAAAATAACTGACATAATTTTTTATTTTTCCTGATCAGAAAAATACATGAAAAAGAAAGGAGGTAGAAAAATTTTTTGATTTATGGTTAAAGAAGAAAAACAAGAAAACAGGGGTTCTGTTGAATTTCAAGTATTCAGTTTCACCAATAAGATACGGAGACTTGCTTCACATTTGGAATTACACAAAAAAGATTTTTCATCGGAAAGAGGTCTACGAAGACTTTTGGGAAAACGTCAACGTTTGCTGGCTTATTTGGCTAAGAAAAATAGAGTACGTTATAAGAAATTAATCAGTCAGTTGGATATTCGGGAGAAGTAATTTAATCGTTCGAATTTTTTTCTTATTTTATTAGTAGTCTTATAGTAGTCTTAGATTTTGCATTTTGATAAGCCTCGTTTTGAGGAATTCATGGAATAATCCATTTTCATGGAAAAAAGAATAAGAACAAGGATACATAACATAAAAAAAAGAATAGGTAAGACGATATTCGCCCCCCCCCTACATATTTAATTTCTTCTCCTATACAAAAACTAGCAAGACCTACTCCATTGGTAATTCCATCGATAACACCCTTATCGAAAAAATTCGTTAGTTCGGCTAATCTTCTTATACCCAAGATAAAGACCCTAGTATAGAAAACATCTATATAACCACGATTATATGACCAGCTGTATATCTTTTCTTTTACTTGATCCAAAAAGTTTTTTTTTGGATTCCCTTTTACAAGGGAATTTAGAAAATTCAAATTCTGAAAAAAAGAATAAGTAGATCCATAGAAGATATATGCTATGAATAGACCAAGAATTGCTAAACTTACAGAAGAAATTGCATTAATGAGAAATTCATATGAATTTATGGAAGAATTAGAACTTTCCTGAAAAGAGTTTATTGAAGGAGTTAGCCACTTTGATAATATGGTTAACTCTGATATTCCATTACCCTTTATTCCATTATCAAAATGGATTCCTATGGATCCAATGAACAAAGTAAAAAGCAGTAATATAAGAAGAGGAAATAGCATAGTATTTCCCGTTTCATGAGGATAGACAAAAGTGTTTTTAGCCCCAAAGGGAGTACTAAAGGATCCTATCTTATTTCTTGTATTATCAGGAATTTGAGGTCTATTTTGTGAAAAAAAAGAAACTCCATCCTTCATTGTTGATAAAACAAAATCTCTATTGACTCCTTTGGATATGCCTTTTCCCCATAAGGATATTGAATACAACGAACCTTCTTTAGTACTGCTGTAATTTTGAAAATGAACACGCAAATACCCATCAAAAGTAAGTAAATATATCCGAAACATATAAAATGCAGTTAATCCTGCAGTAAAAGAGGCTATTATTCCAAAAAAAGGTGAATACAACCAGCTATTACTAAGGATTTCATCTTTGGACCAGAAGCAAGCAAGAGGTGGAATACCACAAAGAGAGAGTGTACCACATAAAAAAGTAGTTCTTGTAATTGGAACGTATTTTCTTAAACCACCCATAAGAACCATATTCTGACTTTTATCTGGTGAATATCCAACAAGAGGTTCCATTGAATGAATAACGGATCCGGATCCTAAGAACAATAAAGCTTTCGAATAAGCATGAGTGATCAAATGGAATAAAGCAGCTTCATAAGAACCTATACCGAGAGCTAACATCATATAACCCAATTGAGACATTGTAGAATAGGCTAAGCTTCTTTTAATATCTCTCTGAGCAAGAGCTAAAGTGGCTCCTAAAAAGAGTGTTATTGTACCTACTAAAGAAATAAAACTCATTATCCAGGGTAGGGATATGAAAAGAGGAAGAAGTCGAGCTAGAAGAAAAATCCCCGCAGCAACCATAGTTGCTGCGTGTATAAGAGCCGAAATGGGAGTGGGTCCTTCCATAGCATCGGGTAACCATACGTGAAGAGGGAATTGTGCGGATTTTGCAACTGCACCAAGGAATAATAAAAAAGCACACAAAGTAGTAAGTAAGGAATTAATCCCATTATTAGGAATCCAGTTATTAGCTATTTTGAACAAATCCCGAAACTCTAAACTACCTGTTATCCAAAAAAAACCTAAAATTCCTAATAACAGACCAAAATCCCCTACACGATTAGTTACAAAAGCTTTTTGGCAAGCACTCGCTGCAATTGGCCGTGTAAACCAAAAGCCTATCAATAAATAGGAACACATTCCGACAAGTTCCCAAAAAAAATAAATTTGTATCAAATTGGAACTAGTAACCAATCCCAACATGGCAGTATTAAAAAAACTTATATAAACAAAAAATCTCAAATATCCTTCATCGTGAGACATATAATCGTCACTATAAATAAGAACCAAGATTCCTACAGTAGTAATTAGTATTAACATAATAGACGTAAGGGGGTCGATCAAGTATCCAAATTCTAAAGAAAAATCGTTATTGATGGTCCAAGACCATAGATATTGATAGATAGAACTTCCATTTATTTGTTGAATAGACAGGTGAACTGAGAATACCAGAGCTATACTTAAGAGTAAAATACTAGGAAAAGCCCATATGCGACGAAGATTTTTTGTTGCTGTCGGAATAAGAAAAAGTCCAAATCCCATTGACATAATAACTGGAAGTGGGAGAAGAGGGATTACCCAGGCATATTGATATGTATGTTCCATAAGAAAAGAAATAGCAATTTTTAGTTGAAATTTATAGTTCAATTTTTCTATAAAATTGAATTGTTTCCGATTCACCAAACCTACTCTTATATCTCTCTAAAGGAATTTAAAAAACAAAATAAGAATAAGAAAAAATACTGGAATTCTGGATTTTTCCAAATTTCTCTCATTAAAATATTCAAAAATTCAGAATGGGTTTAGTTGCTTAAATTCAAAAAGTGAATCAAAGAATTTCGTTATCTAGTTATGTTATCTAGTTAGTAGTTAAAAAAAAAATATTTATTAAACTACAAAAAAAGATTGAATCATTTTACTTTCTATTCATTTTTGTATTTCTTTCTCTTAAAATAAAGGAGCTCTCTTGTTTCGTAATTGATTGATTGAATTCCAAAGAATCTATAGTATAGGAAATTCTCAAATATTGCTTACTTCATATAAAACGGAAATCCTAATGACTAGAATTCTCTAAGTTTTGTCTTGTTTAAGAGACTAAGTATTTTTTTTGATTGGAATTCAATTATGAAATACCGTTCTGAACTTAATTAACTAATTGAATTTTACCTTCTTTTTATCTCCCCATCTTATATGGGGGCTTATCCCCCATACCATATATTTATATATGGGGTATATTTGATATATAAATTGATTTAAATAGAAAGCCTTAAAAAACTCTTGTCTTATCCACATTAGACAAAATGAACTAAAAAAGAATTTGGAATTTCAGTATCTTTCAGTATCTAAGTATAAATACTAAGAAAAAACAGAAAGAAGGATTGATTTTTGGCAATAGATGTCTTTCACATACAACTAGAAAAAAAGAATTCCCCTTTAAAATGGCAGTTCCAAAAAAACGTACTTCGATGTCAAAAAAGCGTATTCGTAAAAATCTTTGGAAGAAAAAGACTTATTTTTCCATAGTACAATCTTATTCTTTAGCAAAATCAAGACCATTTTCTAGCGGCAACGAGCATCCAAAACCAAAAGGTTTTTCTGGGCAACAAACAAATAATAAGGTTTTGTAATAATCTGAATTGAACTATCCCAACCCAAAGAAATTCCAATTATTTAATCTGAATGAATAATTCAGATTAATTATAGAATCCTCATAAAAAAAATGAGGATTCTATTACCAAAAGTAGACTATTCTTGCAATAGGACATACAACCTCTACCTATCTTATCCAATCTTATCCTAAATTCCCATATAAATGAGTTTAGGACTGGTAAATCATATTAATAAGAGCGTAAAGGCTTTCATTCTATAAATTTTTCTAAAATACAAAATTATTTGTAGTTAATGATGAAATTCTAATGTTCCTAAATTCTATGGCCTCTCCCAATCTCGACGATTCGTGAGAAAATAACTATTATTCTTTTAAGTTAACTATTATTTTAAGTTAGCCGCCATGGTGAAATTGGTAGACACGCTGCTCTTAGGAAGCAGTGCTCAAGCATCTCGGTTCGAGTCCGAGTGGCGGCATTCTCGAAAAAGAATACAATAGATTAGAAAATGGATTAAATTAGAAATTTCCAATTTTGTAATGGGACCTTATCCTTATGCTATTTGTAACTTTAGAACATATACTAACCCATATCTCTTTCTCAACCATTTCAATTGTGATTACGATTCATTTGATAACCTTATTAGTTCGTGAACTTAGGGGATTACGTGATTCGTCAGAAAAAGGAATGATAACTACTTTTTTCTCTATAACAGGATTCTTAGTTTCTCGTTGGGTTTCTTCGGGACATTTTCCATTAAGTAATTTATATGAGTCATTGATCTTCCTTTCATGGGCTCTGTATATTCTTCATACTATTCCTAAGATACAGAACTCGAAAAATGATTTAAGCACAATAACTACGCCAAGTACTATTTTAACGCAAGGCTTTGCCACATCGGGTCTTTTAACTGAAATGCATCGATCCACAATACTAGTACCTGCTCTACAATCTCAGTGGTTAATGATGCATGTCAGTATGATGTTACTAAGCTATGCAACTCTTTTGTGCGGATCCTTATTATCCGCCGCTCTTCTAATCATTAGATTTCGAAATTCTTTCGATTTCTTTTTAAAAAAGAAAAAAAATGTTTTACTTCAAATATTTTTCTTTAGTGAGATGGAATATTTATATGCAAAAAGAAGTGCTTTAAAAAACACCTCTTTTCCCGCATTTCCAAATTATTACAAATATCAATTAACTGAGCGTTTGGATTCTTGGAGTTATCGTGTCATTAGTCTAGGGTTTACTCTTTTAACCATGGGTATTCTTTGTGGAGCAGTATGGGCTAATGAGGCATGGGGATCCTATTGGAATTGGGATCCTAAGGAAACTTGGGCATTTATTACCTGGACCATATTTGCTATATATTTACATAGTAGAACAAATCCAAATTGGAAGGGTACAAATTCCGCACTTGTAGCTTCGATAGGATTTCTTATAATTTGGATCTGCTATTTTGGTATCAATCTGTTAGGAATAGGTTTACATAGTTATGGTTCATTTACATTACCATCTAAATGATTACATAACATAAAACCCTCATTTTTTTATGATATGAAGGTTTTTTTTCCTTTTTTGTTTGATTTGAGAACCCCTTGAACGTCTTTTCAAAGGGTTCTCAAAAATTCGAGATAGATCTAATTAGACTTTTTTACTTTTTTTTTGAATTTTATGTTTTTTCCACTATGGAATTTTTTTCCACGATGAAATATAGAGCGGACTAGTTAAAAAAAGAAAATCCTATTTAGGATAATAATTGGATAATAGAGCCTCTACCCTGTCAACGGATAGCGAGAGAACTAAATCGGGATAAATACCAATTCCTATTACTGGTAAAAAGATACAGATTAAAAGAAACAGTTCCCGTGGTCCAGAATCCACAAAATGTTCATTTGGAACATGAAATAGCTTGTATCCATAGAACATCTGGCGTAACATAGATAATAAATAAATAGGAGTTAATATCATTCCAATTGCCATTACAAAAATAATTAGCATTTTTGGCATTAACATAAATTTAGGACTAGTAATTAGTCCAAAAAATACTACTAATTCTGCAACAAAACCGCTCATTCCTGGCAAGGCAAGAGAAGCCATTGAAAAGCTACTAAACATGGTAAAAATTTTTGGCATTGGAATAGATATTCCCCCCAATTCTTCGAGATAAACAAGACGCACTCTATCACAAGCCGTTCCCGCCAAGAAAAAAAGGGTAGCACCGATAAATCCATGGGATAATATTTGTAAAATAGCTCCATTTAGTCCAATGTTGGTTATGGAACCAATTCCTATAATTATGAAACCCATGTGAGATACGGAGGAGTAGGCTATTCTTTTTTTGAAATTTCGTTGACCAAGAGAAGTTGAAGCTGCATAGATTATTTGCACCGCTCCTATTATTACCAACCAGGGGGAAAATAGATAATGAGCATGAGGTAACAATTCCATATTGATCCGAATCAATCCGTATGCTCCCATCTTTAATAGAATTCCGGCTAAAAGCATACATGTACTGTAATGTGCTTCCCCATGGGTATCTGGTAACCACGTATGTAGAGGTATAATTGGCAATTTGACAGCATAAGCAATAAGGAAGCCAAAATACAGTAGTATTTCCAATGTTGCAGGGTATGATTGATTAATCAATCTTTCCAAATCTAATCCGGGTTCATTGGAACCGTATAACCCCATACCCAGAACTCCAATTAAGAAAAAAATGGAACCGCCTGCAGTATACAAAATAAACTTAGTAGCTGAATACAGACGCCTCTTTCCCCCCCACATGGATAAAAGTAAGTAAACAGGGATTAATTCTAACTCCCACATGATAAAAAAAAGTAAAAGGTCTCGTGAAGAGAATAATCCTATTTGACCGCTATACATTGCTAGCATCAGGAAATAGAATAATCTCGAATTCCGGGTAACCGGCCAAGCCGCTAAAGTAGCTAAAGTAGTGATAAATCCTGTCAATAAAATGGATCCTAATGAAAGTCCATCGATTCCCAATCTCCAGTGGAAATCCAAAACATCTATCCATTTAGAATCCTCCTTTAATTGGATTAAGGGATCCTCCAATTGGAAATGATAACAGAATGCATAAGTCATTAGAAGGAATTCTAATAAACAAATAGATATAGTATACCACCTAACTATTTTATTTCCTTTATGAGGTAAAAAGAAAATTAATGAACCTGCAAATATCGGCAAAACAACAAGTATTGTTAACCAAGGAAAATAACTCATGATAAAGTAATAAAGACAAGATACGTTTTGACCAGAAAAGCCCATGCTCAATTATTTCGAGCACAGGCTTCTTCGGTAAAGAGGAATCAGACGATTCAAGTGGAGTTTTTTGTAACGTATCAATAAGATAGAGCCATGCTGCGGGTTGTTTCAGGCCCTAAATAAACGCGGACACTTAAAAAATCTGTTGGGCAGGCAGATTCGCATCTCTTACAACCCACACAATCTTCGGTTCTCGGCGCGGAAGCAATTTGCTTGGCTTTACATCCATCCCAAGGTATCATTTCTAATACATCTGTTGGACAAGCTCGTACACATTGAGTGCATCCTATACATGTATCATAAATTTTTACAGAATGTGACATTGGATCTCTAAATTTTCCTTTTCAACATAAAAATTTTCGATCTGGTAAAAATGAAATTAGTACTATATAAATTAGATGTATTGTAGACACCAGACGAAGCAATGGTTTATCCAAACTTTAACAAATAATAATATATTTCTTAATCCGTTTGTAAGAAAGCGTGAAAAGAACCAAGAGACTTGAATTTAAGACTTCAACAGTCATAATTATATGAATTCTACATACTAATTTGAATTAGCCAATAAATTGGGTATCATCTTTTCAATATAAATTATTGCAATATTCAAATTGCAATATCAATGGATTGTAAAAATGCAATATTCAATTAAGTAAAAAAGAATACTCTGAAATAACCTACTCAAAAAATGGATATTATTAAATACTAATAAAAAAATAAGATCAGATTTCTATTCATCTTAATGTTCCGTATTATTATATATGTGCCTTTGTTTAGAGGATTCTATGTCTAATTATTCAAAAAATTAGATTGATTGATACGAGTTGATTTCCTGTTACGATGGATGGAAGAAAGAATGGATAGTCCAATAGCTGCTTCAGCAGCCGCAAGGGCTATAACAAAAATTGCGAAAATGTCTCCTTTTAATTGGCGACTATCAAATAGATCAGAAAATGTTACGAGATTTAGATTAATTGAATTCAGTATAAGTTCAAGACATATTAGAGCTCTAACCATGTTTCGGCTTGTGATCAATCCATAGATACCAATCGAAAATAAATAGACACTCAAAAAAAGTACATGCTCAAACATCATTAACTAACTCCTTATCAATCTCGATTCATTTCAATATGAGGACAAGAATTGAACCGATTCAATTAATTAGAATAGAACAATTACGCAACAAAAGAGAAAAGAAGGTATTTGTTGTGTTGGCAGTAGATGGGTTTTACTAAATCAAAATTGTGATTGTTTAGTTATTTATTTTATATTTGAAATTCTAAGAATTTTGACTCATTCTAAGTATTTCTTATTGTCGAGCCATAGTAATTGCACCTATTAAAGAAACTAGAAGAATTAGGGAAATGAGTTCAAACGGAAGATAAAAATCGGTTGCTAAATGAATCCCAATTTGTTGAACGTTATTTATGAGACCCTGTTCTACTATTTGGTTTGATCTTGTAGTCCAAAGAATTCCATACCACGACGTATCTGGGATAGTAGTCATTAGTGAAAAAGGAATAGTTATACAAATGAGTAAAGTAAACCCATCTCCAATAGTCCAAAAATTCTTATCTTTAGACCACTCTGAGCCGTTTACAAACATTACAGCAAATATGATCAAGACATTTATGGCTCCCACATAAATAAGAAGTTGTGCGACAGCTACAAAATAGGAATTCAATAAAAAATAGAATAAGGATATACAAACAAGAACTAATCCCAGCGAAAAGGCAGAATAAATTGGGTTGGTAAGTAATACTACTCCTAGACCCCCTAGTAGAAGAATAAATCCCCCAAATAGCACAAGAATCTCATGTATTGGTCCAGGTAAATCCATTATGGATAAGAAGAAATTTCTAGTATAAAATTTTTCATGAACTGACTAAAACTAAAAGATTCAAGGAAGGAAAAAGATATTAGGATATTTTTTTGTATATGTATATAAGTTATTAAGCAGTAGTTATTCTTTTTTCGTTATAGTTAGTAAAATTAGTAAAAATGGATTTTTCTAACAAAAAAAAAATCCTAATACCTAGTAATCAGTAATCGTTCTTGAATTCCAAGATTTTTCTTCGTCTATTTTACTTTGAGGCGAATTCCTAATTGTTTGAATTGTGTAATCTCCCATTATGGAGATTGGTAACCGACTCAAAGCAATTTGATTGTAATTCAATTCATGACGATCATAAGTAGAAAGTTCATATTCTTCAGTCATCGATAAACAATTTGTCGGACAGTATTCAACACAGTTACCACAAAATATACAAACTCCGAAATCAATACTATAATTAAGCAATTGTTTCCTTTTAATATCCTTTTCAAATCTCCAATCCACAAGAGGTAGATCTATCGGGCATACGCGAACACATACTTCACAAGCAATGCATTTATCAAATTCAAAGTGTATTCGCCCCCGGAAACGCTCCGATGTAATTGATTTTTCATAAGGGTAGTGAATCGTTATAGGTAAACGATTTGTGTGGGATAAGGTAATTATGAAACCTTGACCAATGTATCTTGCGGCGCGTATTGTTTGTTGACCATAACTAATGAACCCAGTTAGCATAGGGAACATATTCTAAATATGTATGAAAAAGGTATGTTTCTTTCTCTTGTTTGAGAGAACTTTTGTGTTGAAAATATTCTTACTGTTATTGTATTATCTTATTTATAGTGAAACTAGTTGGAAAGAAGTTGTTAATAAGAGATTGCCCAGAGAAATAGGTAAAAGAAATTTCCATCCAAGATTTAATAACTGATCCATTCTCATCCTGGGTAAAGTCCATCTTATTGTGATAGAAATGAAGAGAAATAAATAAGCTTTAGTTAATGTAATAAAGATACCTATTACCATTTCCAAAATTCCCATTATTTTATTCATTTGGAAAAATCCAAAAAAGGAGATATAGGGAATAGATAAATTCCACCCGCCTAAGTATAGAATAGTTACAAATAAAGAGGAAACTAATAAATTTAGGTAAGAAACAAGATAAAATAAACCATATTTAATACCAGAATATTCGGTTTGATAACCTGCTACTAATTCTTCTTCCGCTTCTGGTAAATCAAAGGGTAATCTTTCACATTCTGCCAAAGAAGAAATTAGAAAAACTAGAAAACCTATAGGCTGACGCCAAAGATTCCACCCCAAAAAACCATATTTGGACTGTGCTTCAACTATATCAACTGTACTTGAACTGTTAGATAATCATAGTCGATGATAACATTACAGTTCCCACCGCTATTCCAAAACCGTACATGAAACCTTAGCTTCATACGGCTCCTCTATGATCAGAAAAAAAGAAAAGATTGTTTCATTTCGGTATTATTCCCTGGGCGTAGATAGAATTTGGTAAGATAAAATTGATTGGAAAGTCCCAAATTAGACCAAAGCAATTCTGTCTGCTAGAATAACAAAAAAGCGCTTCCGAATTGATCTCATCCTTTATATAATAAAAAAAAAATTTTTCTTTGTTCGGTAATAACTTAATATTGGAATAAAACACTCGTTATAGCAATTAATAAATGGAAAGAATTGGGCATTAGTTCATGAGGAATTCTGTATGAATAGGGATAAAGGAAGGAAAGAATAAATAAAGATCCTTTTTTCTATTGCATTCCATATCTTTTGTCCTATTCTTCTTTCCCGGGGAAGGGTATACTTAAAAAGAAAAAAAGAATAAAGGGTTAATTCGTTCTTGATAGCCATTTCTTTAACAAGTGAATGGGAACATACTCTAGACCGGAATCCGAAGAAAGTACTACTTGATCATTTCCACCAATTTCAAGTCTTTATTACGATTCCTTTTATGAGGAAAAATGTCTAATGATTTAGATTCTCTCATTACTAATCCTGTATGTACTTTAGTGTTTCTAATCCCTCACTAACTTTTGATGGATTGCCTTATGGTTATAAGTTATAGTAATAACTCAAAATATTCTAGTAATGGAATTCCATATTGCGAATCCTTTATTCTTGCCCGCTTCAAGATATGATGACTAATCAAACAATCTCAACCTTGGGGTAAAGAGTTTACACTGCTTATGTTTACTTGAACTTTTTTCTTGTACATAGGAAATGAGATTTTATATTTTTACTACAAATTAATAAGCTGTTTTGTTTCACTCATATAGCTATCTAGTTTAACTTACCAATCCGAATACAGAATAAGCAAAGGAAGATAAGCATTCAATGTATTTTAGAGGAAAAAGATCCTATTTTAACGAATCACACGTAGAGATATTGCTAGTACACAAAAAGTTAATGGTATTTCATAACTAATAGATTGAGCAGCCGCTCGTAGACCGCCTGAAAAAGAATATTTATTATTTGAGCTATATCCCGCCATGAGAAGACCAATAGGAGCAATACTTGAAATAGCAATCCATAAAAAAACACCAATACTAAGATCAGCTAAAACAAAACGATATCCCAAAGGGATAACTAAAAAACTTAATAAAACGGATATGACTGCTATAGAGGGACCAATGCTAAATAAAGGAATATCTCCTCGGGATGGGAGGATATCCTCTTTTAAAAGTAGCTTAGTTCCATCTGCTATAGCTTGAAGCAGTCCCAGCGGGCCAGCATATTCAGGACCAATACGTTGTTGTATCGCTGCAGATATTTCTCTTTCTAACCACACAATTACGAGTACTTCTATTGTGATTCCCAGTAGGAGGGTCAAAATGGGTAGAATCCATATCAGTCCGTAGACTTCTTTTAATAATTCCGATTTCGAAAAAGAATTGATAGTTTCTACCTCTATTATCATTTCAACGGTCAACTTCCCCCATAATGATATCTATACTACCTAATATCGTCATGATATCAGCCAATTTCATTTTTTTAACTAGCTGAGGAAGAATTTGTAAATTAATAAAACCAGGTGGACGAATTTTCCATCTCCAGGGGAAAAGACTATCATCTCCTATCAGATAAATTCCTAATTCACCTTTTGGAGCTTCTACTCTTACATAAAGTTCTTGCTTTGATAATTCAAAATTGGGCGAAGGTTTTTTACCAAGAAATCGATATTCAAAATCATTCCATTCGGAATTCTTTGCGTTCTTAAAGCGTCGGGCTTCTAAATTCTCATAAGGTCCTCCCGGAATTTTCTCTACAGCTTGTTGGATAATTTTTATGGATTCCCTCATTTCACCGATTCGTACTAAATAGCGAGCTAACGAATCTCCTTCTTTTTGCCATTGTACTTTCCAATCAAATTGATTGTAAGACTCATAAGGATCAATTTTACGAAGATCCCATTGTATTCCAGAAGCTCGTAACATTGGGCCCGATAAGCCCCAATTTACAGCTTCTTCTCCGCTAATAAAACCGACTCCTTCAACTCGTTCTAAAAAAATGGGATTCTGTGTAATAAGTTGTTGATATTCAACAACTCCTCGTAAAAAATAATCACAGAAATCTAAACATTTATCCATCCATCCATAAGGTAGATCGGCAGCTACTCCTCCGATGCGAAAGTAATTATGCATCATTCGCATACCTGTAGCAGCTTCAAATAGATCATATATCAATTCTCTCTCTCTAAAAATGTAGAAAAAAGGAGTCTGTGCCCCGAGATCCGCCATAAAAGGTCCAAGCCATAATAAGTGAGAAGCTATACGGCTCAATTCTAACATAATTACCCTAATATAGCTGGCTCTTTGGGGTATTTGAATATTCTCCAAGAATTCAGGTGCATTTACCGTTATTGCTTCTGTAAACATAGTAGCTAAATAATCCCACCGTGTTACATAAGGCAAGTATTGTATAATAGTTCGGTTTTCCGCGATTTTTTCCATTCCTCTGTGTAAATACCCTAATATGGGTTCGCAATCAATAACATCTTCACCATCGAGAGTAACGATCAGTCGAAGAACACCATGCATTGATGGGTGTTGAGGGCCCATATTGACTATCATGAGATCTTTTCTTGTAAGCGGTAGACTCATATCCTTGTTCTTATTCTTTTTTCCATGAAAATGGATTATTCCATGAATTCCTCAAAACGAGGCTTATCAAAATGCAAAATCTAAGACTACTATAAGACTACTAATAAAATAAGAAAAAAATTCGAACGATTAAATTACTTCTCCCGAATATCCAACTGACTGATTAATTTCTTATAACGTACTCTATTTTTCTTAGCCAAATAAGCCAGCAAACGTTGACGTTTTCCCAAAAGTCTTCGTAGACCTCTTTCCGATGAAAAATCTTTTTTGTGTAATTCCAAATGTGAAGCAAGTCTCCGTATCTTATTGGTGAAACTGAATACTTGAAATTCAACAGAACCCCTGTTTTCTTGTTTTTCTTCTTTAACCATAAATCAAAAAATTTTTCTACCTCCTTTCTTTTTCATGTATTTTTCTGATCAGGAAAAATAAAAAATTATGTCAGTTATTTTGAAGTTATTCTAATCTCGTACACACAAAAATTTGCAATTATTCATCTACTGCTGGAATCTGGAATTTGGATTTATTTTATCGATGCAAATCCAATTTGCATAGAAGGGTACATTCTTTTATTTTAGATAGAAGAAACATTTCTTCTATCTAAAATAAAAGAATTTTGCTGATTTATTTATTGCTATATCCAATTTATAGAATTGATATACCATTTAATTGATATAATTTAGCAAAATGAAATACAGCATATGCATCCATCTTTCGGCTCGAGAATTTCACGGGATAGAGATATAGTATAAGAAATAGGCTATTAAGTAACTCTAAATGAATTGTGGATACATCTGTATCCTTAACATACTGAAACGGCTGCCATTACTCGTATCAAACCAATAGCGATTCATAAAAGCTAAATCTTGTAATCAATGGTGGGCCAATAATGAATTTTTTTGCATATGTATTAAGACGCTTGGTCTGATTTCGAAATTGTCCAGAGTTTTTTATGTTGTTTTCATTGCAAAATGATGGATCTCCTTCCGTAACTTTCCAATTACGAGTACGAGAATTGAAAGACATGAAAATTCTCAATTCTCTACGGCGTCTAGGAGATAGATAGAATATTTTCAGGAACAAGAAAATCAGAAGAATCTTTTTCTCTATTCACTACCATTCCGCGTCTTCGACTTCTATTAGTTTCTTCTTTAATGCAATAGCTATAGTTTGATATAGAATCCATTTCTCAAAGTAATGGAAACCATTCTCTTATAGGAAATGGTTCGAAAATCGCTATTCCACCTTTTAGGTTTAGGTATCGTGAAAAGTGATACCTGTGAAGATCGTGCATTTCAGTCACATTCAGATCCGTTTTTCGAGTCCATGATATAACCAAATTGGATGGATCTTCCACCCGTTTAGCTAAGAAAGAATAGATGCAGAGGTGGATAATAGATCGATATGAAGATCATGAGCTGCCCCATAATGAAACCGCCAGTAGTCGCGAATATCTCCTTCTTCCCTAACCCAAGATTGGAGAAAGAAGATCTAAGAGGGACCTATGGAGAATGGGGTCAGAAATCCATAATAGAGTCCGACCACAACGACCGAATTAATTATCCTCATCGATAAACTTAGACTACTAAGTAGAAAAGATTTGAAAATCATGGCATGGGTCTCCTTTTTTTCTTTCTTTAGAGTTTTCTATATGCACAATTTCTCGATGTTTCGATGAGAATTTCTTGACTTTCCATATATAGAAAGAGATAGACTATAAATGACATCTCTTATGTCAATAAGACCAAAGGGATGGATATTAAATGATAGGAAGTGCTAGGAAGTGAA